TTTCCCAGAATTTTCCGCAGGCCCCTCTGAGATAAATAGTCTTTTTTGTGCAATTCCAAATGGGAAGTAAGTCGTCGTATCTTATTAGTAAAATGGAATACTTGAAATTCAACAGACCCCGAGTTTTCCTCTTTTTCTTTTTGTGAAAAAACTGAAATGAATGAATTTTTTACCATAAAAAAGTTTCCCCCTTCTTTTTTTACAAATATTAATTTTTTGGTATACACAATAAACTACATTTTTATGGAATTATATATCTAATTTTATCAAATCAAATAAATCAATCCAATTAAAATTGGATTCGGATACGCATACAAAAGAATAGTATATTTTGTATTTTCAAAAGATAATTGTTTAAATCTTATCTTAAAATTAAGAAGTTAAGAAGATTTTTTTGATGCGTTTTTAGAAATAAAATAATGGATACCTTATTACATTAAATTAATTAGTATCATATATTAGACTAAAATTAGACTAAAATGTAAGACAAGTTATATGTGCATTTGTTTGCTTTCATATATCAGATATATATGATATAGGACATAAAGTATCATTAAGCGCTTTTCTATTGTGGGTACATATGTATCCTTAACAGACTGAAACGACTGCCATTATTTGTATCAAACCAAAATCTATTCATACATGCTAAATCTTCTAATCGATAATTGGGCCAAAGAAAAATTTTTAATTTAATTAATTGATGTCTATCAATATCTTTATTTTCATTCAAAAATTGACCACAACTTTGAAAATTATTCCCATTACAAAATATTCTATTTTGATCCATATCTTGTCTATTTTTTGAATGGAAACAAATTAGAATTCTTAATTCTCTACGACGTCTAGACGATAAAATAGTTTCAGGGAAAAGCAAATCAGAATAATTATTTCCAGTTAGATGGCTTTGAGTGGATTCATCAAAATCCTCCTTATCGGCATATCTTTGCTCTCGGTATCTTTGATTAGTACAATGCCTACTCTTATGAATTAATGAAATATTTATGGTTTGATGCATAATAAACTGTCCTGATTTTTTTACAGACAGACGAAGGGGTTCGATAATCAATATCCTCCTTTTCCTCAATTCTGTAAAAGTTAAATTCTTATTAATCAACATTATATCAAGATTCATTTCTCCCCTTTGAATAGAGGATAGAGTTATTTTTTTTGGATTTCTCATTCTAAGCAGGAGACAATATACTTTGATATTATTGATCATTCTTTGATTCAAAGCACCATCCCATCTCAATTGAAAAAGTAAATATCTTTTCAGGAAGAAATCTAGTTCTGCTTCCGTATTGCTCTTGTATTGTTTTTTCTTTTGTACTTTTTTCATGTCCGATTCTGAATAAATTTCTTCAATCTCGTTTTCTTGATTTAAGAGAACAGATACAAGATTTTTTTGGTTTTGCACCTTTGATCTAAGATCTCTTTGCTTTTCAGATTCTTTTTCTTTTTGATTTTTTAATTCAAAAGATTTTTTTTCGTTCGATGATATAATTCCTTTTTGTTTTCTATTGATGTTTTGAGTTGCACTAATATTTTCATTTATATTAAAATAAAAAAAAAAGAAGTTGCTTGGTATAAACCAGGGTTTCATTTTATATGCATTATAAAGTAGTAAAAATTCTGGGAAGAACCAAAGCTCCAGATTTGATATAGGATGACGTAGTATTTCTTCATTCATTCCCATCCAATCCCATTTTTTTTTTTGATTGGAGGAATTTCTTTCTTCATCTTGATGAAACATAAGATAAAAAATATTTTTTTTATCAATTTTCTCAATTATTTGATAATTATAATTAGTAGCCTCGGCCTTAGTATTTTGATTCTTGTTGGTATCGACCTTGACCCAGGCTTCAATATCTATTTTTTTTCTAAGACAAAAATTGATGATTTTCCAATCAAAATATTTTCGATCCATATTTTTTTCCATATATATAATATCACTTTTGCCTAGAAAATTCTTGATAGGGGGATAGGCTAATCTATCAAATTTTTTTCTTTTCTGTGTGTTGTAATTATAAGAATTCTTTTGAGTCTTATTTATTTGGAATGGTGATCTATAAATGGGGGGGTCCTCCTTCTTTTCATAATTAACAGATCTATAAGATAAAAGATTATATATATAGTTATAGTATTTTTGAAAATTATCGTTCTGATTTGGTAATAAATATACTTTGTAATTGCTTTGTTTTTTATAATAACTTAATTGTTCTTTTTCATATGAATTCTCTTTCTTTAAATTTTTATCTTGAATTGTACGGCATTGATTGGTACTATTTCGCCACTTTTGTGCTATTAATTTAGACCATCTAATCTGAGATAAATGGTATTGATAATGACCTATTAACCAGCTTTTCCATTGATTTTTTTTCGAGTTCCGAAGTTTCTTAGCTTTGAATTCAGAATCAATTATTCCTTGTCTTCCAAAATAAGTTTTTATTGAATTTTTAAGAAAAAAGAGTGTTCCGTGATATTCAAGAATAGATCTTAACTTGTTTGAGTTAAGAACTTGGGTTTGTGATAATTTGTAAAATACATATGCTTGTGAGAAAGAGGATAATCCATCAACATTTTGTGAATTATTATTACTAATATTATAAAAGTACTTTTGTAGAGTTGAGCTAAAGTCCATTTTCGTTTCATTAATTTTATTACCCTTTTCGTGATTTTTTTTAATATTTAAGATGGGTTTATCAATAAGAGTTTTTGTTGATTCAAGAAAAAGTTTTGTATGCAGTCTGGGAATATTAATCATAGATAGAAGTATATCTATGTATATCTTTTCAATGAAAATTTTTATAAAAAAATAAAATTTATGAATTAATCGAGCGCTGCGCCTTTTTAATATTATTATTATTAATAATAATAATATTTGCCAAATTGTTTTTGGTAATTCGAATCTTTTAGCATTTGAACTACTTTTATTAGTATTAGAACTAACATTGATTCCTGGAGTCACTTTTTTTTTTTCTTTTGTAATTTTTTCTATTTTTTTTCTAATTGTACTTGTTCTATCAGTTAGATCCTTCATTTTTTTTTCTGTTAGTAAATAATTTTTCCAACCTGTGGATCTAATTTGATTCACAGATTCATGAATTATTTGATTACGTGTTATAGAATCTTTTTCTTTTTTAGTTTCGCTTGATTTATCTACTTCTTTCAATCTACTAAATAGAATTTTTTTTATTTTTGAGATAGTTAGAAAAAATCTTGTTCTTTCTTTTAAAACTTGTAGAATTAAAAAGTATTTTTTTTTGAAGTTTTCAATTTTTTTTTCGATTAAAATAGGTCCAAAAAGGGAAGACCGTTTTCGGAGAGAACCAAAAGGAAGTTCAGTTTCCATTCCCCAAACTGTTAAAAAACAAAAATCATCCTTTTGTCCTTTCTTTTTCATTCGATCTATATAAGAAGACCCTAGCTTAGATCCATACCAAGGTTTTAGACAAAAAGGAAATAGGATTTTTATCTGAATGCCGTCTAGTAACCAATTTTTTGGAAATTCTCTTTCTGATAATTGAACACCGTTATAGGTGCATTTAATATGTATTTCTCTATTCCATTCCTTGAAATCCTCAGACCATTCAGGAAATTGCAATAGTAGTATACGGACAATATTTTTAGCTATTATTAATGAAGGTAATAGAATATATTTTCTAAGAGTTGATTGAGTTATTAATATGAAACCTCTTACTACTTGTGCCCATGGGGTGGTATCCCAGGCTTCTGCTATTTCTATTCGTGCTTTTTCCTTTCTTTTGTTCTCTTCTTTTTTGTCCTTCTCTTTTTTTTTTTCTTCTTGTCTCTTTTCTTCTATATAATCTGAACTTTTTAGTTCTGCTTCCTCTCTCATCCAGTTTTGAAAAATGAGTTTCATTAGCTCGGAGGTATCAAAAGAAAGAAGGTGTGGTTTGTATATTCTGTTCAAAAAGAGGGGAGAATGCGCATTTGCTTGAAAGAGTTTCCAAATAACTGTTTTACGTCTTTGTGTTCGCATCGAACCTTTGATTATGTCTCGACGAAAATCCGATTGTTGCGAATAGCGTATCAAAGCCACTTCGTCCGTTTTATCAGGATTTGTAATATCTTTATTAGTAGTATCGTTATTTCGCCGGTTATCAGTAAAAATCACTACACATTTGGCTTTTTTTGAACGAATTTCATGATCAAGGGGTACTTCTTCTTCAGCCTCTCCTTCCTGTTGTTCTAATTCAGTGATTAATTTGGACGACCATCGAGGGACGTCTTTACTGATTTCTTTTATTCCAATAATTTTTTGTTTTCCTTTTTTATTTTTAGTATCCGTTCTAATTGCATTAAATAAAAATTTGAAAAATTTTGTTTCTTTTTCGGAATCCATTCTTTCTTGTTCTAAAAATAAAAAGGATCCTTTCAAATTTGATTCTCTTTCTCTAGCAAGTTGACTGATTAAAGTTAAGAAATAACTTATTTTTTTTGATAACGTTTTTTTTTCAAATCTATTTCTTTTCTGTTCTAATTTTAGGCGATCCTTATTAGTAAGAAAGATAACATGAATTTTATTTGTTTCTATAAAACTTTCTATTAAAATTTCATTTCTAATTAAAGGTGAAAGAAATCTTTTGATTCTTCCATGATGCGACCCATTCAAGAAAGGATCATATATTTGGCGCAAGTATTCTTTTTTATTCCCGTCATTACCATTACACAATCGAATTTTTTTGTCTAGTATATCGACAGAAAGGGATCTTTTGTCTAGAGCTTCAATTCGATTTATCAACTCATTGTTTAGATTATTATTTTTTTCTTTATTAGTATAAACCCAATGATTGTATAATTCATCCTTTTCTATTATTGAGAAAGGTAACTTTCTTTGTATCATTTCCAAAAAAGTAGATAAACTTGGTGGAAATGAAAAAGATATATTTTTTTTTCCATAACTTTGACATGTATAAAAAAAATATTGTGACATTTCTTTTCTTATGGCATTTTCGAATCTATTATTTTTTATATATCGC